CTTGGTTCATCCGACACGTACACGTCATGGGCATCCCGCCTTTCTATGTTCTATAGACTTGTATGTAACTATTGAGAGTGAAGATATTCTACATAATGTGAATATTCCACCCAAAAGTTTGCTTTTAGTTCAAAACGATCAATATGTAGAATCAGAACAAGTAATTGCTGAGATTCGCGCAGGAATATCCACTTTGAATTTTAAAGAGAAGGTTCGAAAACATATTTATTCTGATTCAGACGGAGAAATGCACTGGAGTACCGATGTCTATCATGCACCCGAATTTACATATGGTAATGTTCATCTATTACCAAAAACAAGTCATTTATGGATATTATTAGGAGGGCCGTGCAGGTCCAGTCTAGTCTACCTTTCGATCCACAAGGATCAGGATCAAATGAATGCGCATTCTCTTTCTGGCAAGCGAAGATATACTTCTAACCTCTCAGTAACCAATGATCAGGCGAGGCAGAAATTGTTTAGTTCGGATTTTTATGGTCAAAAAGAAGATAGGATTCCTGATTATTCAGACCTTAATCGAATCATATGTACTGGTCAGTATAATCTCGTATATTCGCCTATTCTTCACGGGAATTCTGATTTATTGTCAAAAAGGCGAAGAAATAAATTCATCATTCCACTACACTCGATTCAAGAACTCGAGAATGAACTAATGCCCTGTTCAGGTATCTCGATTGAAATCCCCGTAAATGGTATTTTCCGTCGAAATAGTATTCTTGCTTATTTCGATGATCCTCGATACAGAAGAAAGAGTTCGGGCATTATTAAATATGGGACTATAGAAACGCATTCAGTCATCAAAAAAGAGGATTTGATTGAGTATCGAGGAGTCAAGGAATTTAGGCCAAAATACCAAATGAAAGTAGATCGATTTTTTTTCATTCCTGAAGAGGTGCATATCTTGCCCGGATCTTCTTCCATAATGGTACGGAACAATAGTATCGTTGGGGTCGATACACAAATCACCTTAAATCTAAGAAGCCGAGTCGGTGGGTTGGTCCGGGTGGAGAGAAAAAAAAAACGAATTGAACTGAAAATCTTTTCTGGAGATATCCATTTTCCTGGAGAGACGGATAAGATATCCAGACATACCGGCGTTTTGATACCACCAGGAACAGGAAAAAGAAATTCCAAGGAATACAAAAAAGTTAAAAATTGGATCTATGTCCAACGAATTACACCTAGTAAGAAAAGGTTTTTTGTTTTAGTTCGACCTGTCGTCACATATGAAATAACGGACGGTATAAATTTAGGAACCCTTTTTCCACCGGATCCATTGCAGGAAAGGGATAATGTGCAACTTCGAATTGTCAATTATATCCTTTATGGAAATGGCAAACCGATTCGAGGAATTTCTGACACAAGTATTCAATTAGTTCGGACTTGTTTAGTATTGAATTGGAACCAAGACAAAAAAAGTTCTTCTTGCGAAGAAGCCCGTGCTTCTTTTGTTGAAATAAGGACAAATGGTTTGATTCGACATTTCCTAAGAATCAACTTAGTGAAATCCCCTATTTCGTATATCGGAAAAAGGAATGATCCGTCGGGGTCAGGATTGCTCTCTGATAATGGATCAGATTGTACCAATATCAACCCCTTTTCTGCCATTTATTCCTATTCCAAGGCAAAAATTCAACAATCTCTTAACCAACCTCAAGGAACTATTCATACGTTGTTGAATAGAAATAAGGAATGTCAGTCGTTGATAATTTTGTCAGCAGCCAATTGTTCTCGAATGGAGCCATTCAAAGATGTAAAATATCACAGTGTGATAAAAGAATCAATTAAAAAAGATCCCCTAATTCCAATTAGGAATTCATTGGGCCCTTTAGGAACATGCCTTCCAATTGAGAATTTTTATTCATCTTACCATTTAATAACTCATAATCAGATCTTAGTAACTAAATATTTGCAACTTGACAATTTAAAACAGACTTTTCAAGTGATTAAATTAAAATATTATTTAATGGATGAAAATGGAAAAATTTTTAATCCCGATCCATGCCGTAACATTATTTTAAATCCATTCAATTTGAATTGGTCTTTTCTCCATCACAATTATTGTGCAGAGACATCTAAAATAATTAGTCTTGGACAGTTTATTTGTGAAAATGTATGTATAGCCAAAAATGGACCGCCCCTCAAATCGGGTCAAGTTATACTTGTTCAAGTTGACTCGATAGTGATACGATCAGCTAAGCCTTATTTGGCCACCCCCGGAGCAACTGTTCATGGCCATTATGGGGAAACCCTTTACGAAGGAGATACATTAGTTACATTTATATATGAAAAATCGAGATCTGGTGATATAACACAGGGTCTTCCAAAAGTAGAACAGGTCTTAGAAGTGCGTTCGATTGATTCAATATCCATGAATCTAGAAAAGAGGGTTGAGAGTTGGAACAAATGTATACCAAGAATTCTTGGAATTCCTTGGGGATTCTTGATTGGTGCTGAGCTAACTATAGCGCAAAGCCGA